GCTAGCGTAGCTTAACTAAAGCATAACACTGAAGATGTTAAGATGGGCCCTAGAAAGCCCCGCGGGCACAAAGGCTTGGTCCTGACTTTACTGTCAACTCTAGCTAAACTTACACATGCAAGTATCCGCGACCCTGTGAGAATGCCCATAGTTTTCTGCCCGAAAACAAGGAGCTGGTATCAGGCACACCCTATTACAAGCCCATGACGCCTTGCTTAGCCACACCCTCAAGGGAACTCAGCAGTGATAAACCTTAAGCTATAAGTGAAAACTTGACTTAGTCAAAGCTAAGAGGGCCGGTAAAACTCGTGCCAGCCACCGCGGTTATACGAGAGACCCAAGTTGACAGACACCGGCGTAAAGCGTGGTTAAGGTAAACTACAACTAAAGCCGAACACCTTCAAGGCAGTTATACGCATTCGAAGGCACGAAGCCCCACTACGAAAGTGGCTTTATAACCCCTGACCCCACGAAAGCTATGATACAAACTGGGATTAGATACCCCACTATGCTTAGCCATAAACATTGATAGAATCCTACACCCTCTATCCGCCTGGGTACTACGAGCATTAGCTTAAAACCCAAAGGACTTGGCGGTACTTTAGATCCCCCTAGAGGAGCCTGTTCTATAACCGATGACCCCCGTTCAACCTCACCCTCCCTTGTTTTTCCCGCCTATATACCGCCGTCGTCAGCTTACCCTGTGAGGGTTTTACAGTAAGCAAAATTGGTACCACCCAGAACGTCAGGTCGAGGTGTAGCGCATGAGAGGGGAAGAAATGGGCTACATTCGCTAGTACAGCGAATACGAACGATGTATTGAAACAATACATCCGAAGGAGGATTTAGCAGTAAGTGGAAAATAGAGTGTTCCACTGAAACCGGCTCTGAAGTGCGTACACACCGCCCGTCACTCTCCCCAAGCTCACCAAACAACCTAACTAAGATAACACAACTGCAAAGGGGAGGCAAGTCGTAACATGGTAAGTGTACCGGAAGGTGCACTTGGAAAAATCAGAGTATAGCTAAAATAGAATAGCATTTCCCTTACACTGAAAAGTCATCCGTGCAAATCGGATTACCCTGACGCCGACCAGCTAGCCCACCCCAATAAAAACAACAACCCAATATATATAAACCCAAATATACTTCTCCTTAGTTAAACAAACCATTTTTCCCCCTTAGTATGGGCGACAGAAAAGGAACACATCGGAGCAATAGAGAAAGTACCGCAAGGGAACGCTGAAAGAGAAATGAAATAACCCAGTAAAGCCCAAAAAAGCAGAGTTTTCACCTCGTACCTTTTGCATCATGATTTAGCTAGTATAACCCAAGCGAAGAGCACTTTAGTTTGGAACCCCGAAACTACGTGAGCTACTCCAAGACAGCCTATTAATAGGGCAAACCCGTCTCTGTGGCAAAAGAGTGGGAAGAGCTTTGAGTAGAGGTGACAGACCTACCGAACCTAGTTATAGCTGGTTGCCTGAGAATTGGATAGGAGTTCAGCCTCCCGGCTTCTCCCTTCACCAAGGTATCACCCCAACCGACACCCGAAGAAGCCGAGAGAGTTAATCAAAGGGGGTACAGCCCCTTTGAGACAAGACACAACTTTCCCAGGAGGGTAAAGATCATAAATACTAAAGGGAACAATGCCCTGGTGGGCCTAAAAGCAGCCACCCTTACAGAAAGCGTTAAAGCTCAAGCATTAAACCTTGCCCATTTATTCAGATAACATTATCCTAACCCCCTAACACTATCAGGCCATCTCATGCAAACATGAGAGTGCACATGCTAATATGAGTAATAAGAGAGCATCCGCCTCTCTCCTTGCACACGTGTATATCGGAACGAACTCCCACCGAAATTTAACGGCCCCAAACGAAGAGGGTAATGAACAACAAATTAAACAACCAGAAAACCATCCAAATAAAAACCGTTAACCCCACACTGGTGTGCCCCCAAGGAAAGACTAAAAGAAAAAGAAGGAACTCGGCAAACATTTTAGAAGCCTCGCCTGTTTACCAAAAACATCGCCTCTTGCAAAACGTAAAGAATAAGAGGTCCAGCCTGCCCTGTGACTATATGTTTAACGGCCGCGGTATTTTAACCGTGCGAAGGTAGCGCAATCACTTGTCTTTTAAATGGAGACCTGTATGAATGGCATAACGAGGGCTTAACTGTCTCCTTTTTCAAGTCAATGAAATTGATCTCTCCGTGCAGAAGCGGGGATAAGCACATAAGACGAGAAGACCCTATGGAGCTTTAGACACCAAGGTATATCATGCTAAACACCCCAAACAAAAGACTAAGCCAAATGATCTATACCCTTATGTCTTTGGTTGGGGCGACCGCGGGGAAATAAAAAACCCCCATGTGGAATAGGGGCACTGCCCCTACAACCAAGAGCTGCAGCTCTAATAAACAGAATTTCTGACCAATAAGATCCGGCAAAGCCGATCAACGGACCGAGTTACCCTAGGGATAACAGCGCAATCCCCTTTTAGAGCCCATATCGACAAGGGGGTTTACGACCTCGATGTTGGATCAGGACATCCTAATGGTGCAGCCGCTATTAAGGGTTCGTTTGTTCAACGATTAAAGTCCTACGTGATCTGAGTTCAGACCGGAGTAATCCAGGTCAGTTTCTATCTATGACATGTTCTTTTCTAGTACGAAAGGACCGAAAAGAAGAGGCCCATACTCAAAGCACGCCTCACCCCTCCTAATGAAAACAACTAAAATAGGCAAAAGGGCATACCCTCCACGCCCAAGATAATGGCATGTTGGGATGGCAGAGCCCGGCCATTGCAAAAGACCTAAGCCCTTTTTACAGAGGTTCAAGTCCTCTTCCTAACTATGATTACCGCCCTTATTACCCACATTTTAAATCCCCTAGCCTTCATCGTACCTGTTCTCCTGGCCGTAGCTTTCCTAACCTTAATTGAACGAAAAGTCCTAGGCTACATGCAACTACGAAAAGGACCAAACATCGTTGGCCCCTACGGCCTCCTTCAACCTATTGCGGATGGAGTAAAATTATTTATTAAAGAACCCGTCCGACCCTCAACCTCCTCTCCAGTCCTATTCCTCCTAGCCCCTATGCTTGCTCTTACCCTAGCCCTGACCCTTTGGGCCCCTATACCCCTTCCCTACCCCGTGGTTGATTTAAACCTGGGTATCCTGTTTATTCTTGCCCTATCAAGCTTAGCGGTCTACTCGATCCTTGGCTCAGGTTGAGCATCAAATTCAAAATATGCTTTAATTGGAGCCCTACGGGCCGTAGCCCAGACTATTTCATACGAAGTCAGCCTAGGACTTATTCTTCTCAACGCCATTATCTTTACAGGCGGATTTACACTTCAAACCTTTAATATTGCTCAAGAAGCCATCTGACTAATTATTCCCGCCTGACCCCTCGCAGCAATGTGATACATCTCAACCCTCGCTGAAACAAATCGAGCCCCTTTTGATCTCACCGAAGGTGAATCAGAGCTAGTGTCAGGCTTCAACGTCGAATACGCAGGAGGACCCTTCGCCTTGTTCTTCTTAGCAGAGTATGCAAACATCCTTCTTATAAATACACTTTCCGCCACGCTCTTCCTCGGGGCCTCTCATATCCCAACAATACCAGAACTTACCGCCACAAACCTCATGATTAAAGCAGCTCTACTTTCAATAGTGTTCCTCTGAGTCCGAGCCTCCTACCCTCGATTTCGATATGACCAGCTGATGCATTTAATCTGAAAAAATTTTCTTCCCCCTAACTTAGCCCTTGTAATTTGACACTTATCACTCCCAATTGCATTTGCAGGCCTGCCGCCTCAACTATAAACACCGGATTCGTGCCTGAAACCCAAGGGCCACTTTGATAGAGTGAACTATGGGGGTTAAAGTCCCCCCGACTCCTTAGAAAGAAGGGACTCGAATCCTACCTAAAGAGATCAAAACTCTTTGTGCTTCCACTACACTACTTCCTAGTAAAATCAGCTAATTAAGCTTTTGGGCCCATACCCCAAACATGTTGGTTAAAATCCTTCTTTTACTAATGAGCCCGTACATCTTAGCCACCCTTCTATTTGGCCTTGGCCTAGGGACCACAATTACATTTGCAAGCTCACACTGACTCCTTGCATGAATGGGACTTGAAATAAATACTCTAGCCATTATTCCACTAATAGCACAAAATCATCATCCGCGAGCGGTTGAAGCAACTACTAAATATTTCCTAACCCAAGCCACCGCAGCTGCCATACTTTTATTTGCTAGCACTACTAACGCTTGACTAACCGGACAATGAAGTATTGAACAGATAACACATCCCCTTCCCACTACAATGATTGTTATTGCACTAGCTCTAAAAATTGGCTTAGCTCCAGTCCACGCCTGACTACCCGAAGTCCTTCAAGGATTAGACCTCACGACAGGACTTATCTTGTCTACCTGACAGAAGCTCGCCCCTTTCGCCCTACTAATACAAATTCACCCCACAAACTCCACCATATTAATACTACTGGGTCTAGCATCCACCCTAGTAGGCGGATGAGGGGGACTTAATCAAACTCAATTGCGCAAAATCCTAGCCTACTCTTCCATCGCTCACCTCGGATGGATAATTCTTGTTCTACAATTCTCACCCTCTCTTACTCTGCTAGCCCTTCTCACTTATTTTATCATAACGTTCTCAACCTTTCTTGTATTTAAATTAAACAAAGCAACCAACATCAATACCCTCGCCACCTCATGAACGAAAGCCCCAGCACTTACAGCCCTTACCCCACTTATTCTTCTCTCTCTAGGAGGGCTCCCACCACTAACTGGCTTTATACCAAAATGACTTATTCTTCAAGAATTGTCCAAACAAGACCTCGCCCCGCTAGCAACCCTAGCCGCCCTCTCAGCCCTCCTTAGCCTTTACTTCTACCTACGGCTCTCATACGCAATAACTCTCACTATATCCCCTAATAATTTAGCTGGTACCACCTCATGACGCCTGCCATCTCTCCAGCCCACACTCCCACTGGCTGCATCCCTAGTAGCCACCCTCACCCTCTTACCCCTAACCCCCGCCGCAACAGCGATGCTAACTCTTTAAGGGACTTAGGATAGCATGTAGTCCAAGGGCCTTCAAAGTCCTAAGCGGGAGTGAAAATCTCCCAGCCCCTGATAAGACTTGCGGGACACTACCCCACATCTCCTGCATGCAAAACAGACACTTTAATTAAGCTAAAGCCTTCCTAGACAGGCAGGCCTCGATCCTACAAACTCTTAGTTAACAGCTAAGCGCCCAAACCAGCGAGCATCCGTCTACCTTTCCCCGCCTTTTCAAAAAAGGAAGGCGGGGAAAGCCCCGGCAGACGATTAGTCTGCTCCTTAAGATTTGCAATCTTACATGTCAATACACCTCAGGGCTTGATAAGAAGAGGGCTTAAACCTCTGTATATGGGGCTACAATCCACCGCTTACTCAGCCACCTTACCTGTGGCAATCACACGTTGATTTTTCTCGACCAATCACAAAGACATCGGCACCCTATATCTAGTATTTGGTGCATGAGCTGGAATAGTAGGAACAGCCTTGAGCCTGCTCATCCGAGCTGAATTAAACCAACCAGGCGCCCTTCTTGGGGACGACCAGATCTACAATGTAATTGTTACAGCACATGCTTTCGTAATAATTTTCTTTATAGTAATACCAATTATGATTGGAGGGTTTGGAAACTGACTTATTCCCCTAATGATTGGGGCTCCAGACATGGCATTCCCCCGAATAAACAACATGAGCTTCTGACTACTTCCTCCTTCTTTCCTTCTACTTCTAGCTTCCTCCGGGGTAGAAGCTGGCGCTGGGACCGGATGAACTGTGTACCCACCCCTATCTGGTAACCTAGCCCACGCTGGGGCCTCCGTTGATTTAACCATTTTCTCTCTACACTTAGCAGGGGTGTCCTCAATCCTTGGGGCTATCAATTTTATCACAACAATTATTAATATGAAACCCGCAGCCATTTCTCAATATCAGACACCTCTCTTTGTCTGATCAGTTTTAATTACAGCAGTCCTTCTCCTACTATCTCTGCCAGTTCTTGCTGCCGGAATTACAATGCTCCTTACAGACCGAAACCTAAACACAACATTTTTTGACCCGGCAGGCGGAGGAGACCCTATTCTTTATCAACATTTATTCTGATTCTTTGGTCACCCAGAAGTATATATTCTTATTCTTCCTGGGTTCGGAATAATTTCTCATATTGTTGCATACTACGCCGGCAAAAAAGAACCCTTTGGATATATGGGTATGGTGTGGGCTATGATGGCCATTGGCCTACTAGGTTTCATTGTATGAGCACATCACATGTTTACAGTAGGAATAGACGTAGACACACGAGCCTATTTTACTTCCGCAACAATAATTATCGCAATTCCCACTGGTGTTAAAGTCTTTAGCTGACTAGCAACCCTGCACGGCGGAGCCCTAAAATGAGAAACCCCTCTTTTATGAGCCATCGGTTTCATTTTCCTCTTCACAGTAGGAGGCCTAACTGGTATTGTATTAGCCAATTCATCCCTAGATATCGTTCTGCATGATACATACTACGTCGTAGCCCACTTCCACTATGTCTTATCAATGGGTGCTGTATTTGCTATCGTTGCCGGGTTTGTACACTGGTTCCCTTTATTTACAGGATATACCCTGCACAGCACATGAACCAAAATCCACTTTGGCGTAATATTTGTAGGTGTTAACCTAACATTCTTCCCTCAACACTTCCTAGGCTTAGCCGGAATACCTCGACGATACTCAGACTACCCAGACGCCTATACCCTTTGAAACACAGTCTCCTCCATTGGATCACTTAATTTCCTTGTAGCGGTAATTATGTTTTTATTTATTATCTGAGAAGCATTCGCCGCTAAACGTGAAGTAATATCAGTAGAACTAGCCACAACTAACGTGGAATGACTGCATGGCTGCCCTCCCCCTTATCACACATTTGAAGAACCTGCATTTGTTTTAGTCAAATCAGACTAACGAGAAAGGGAGGAGTTGAACCCCCGTAGGCTGGTTTCAAGCCAACCACATTACCGCTCTGTCACTTTCTTTATAAGACACTAGTAAAACGAAACATTACACTGCCTTGTCGAGGCAGAATTGTGGGTTTAACCCCCGCGTGTCTTGCATAATTAATGGCACATCCCTCGCAGCTAGGCTTCCAAGATGCAGCTTCACCTGTCATAGAAGAGCTTCTTCACTTTCATGACCACGCCCTAATAATTGTTTTTCTAATTAGCACATTAGTACTTTACATTATTGTCGCTATAATCTCAACTAAGCTTACTAATAAATACATTCTAGACTCCCAAGAAATTGAAATTATCTGAACTATTCTCCCAGCTATTATTCTTATTCTTATTGCCCTTCCCTCCCTGCGCATCCTTTATCTTATAGACGAAATTAATGACCCGCATCTAACGATTAAAGCTATAGGACACCAGTGATACTGAAGCTATGAATACACAGACTATGAAGACCTAGGCTTCGACTCTTATATGCTTCCTACACAGGACCTTACAACTGGTCAATTTCGACTACTTGAAGCAGACCACCGAATAGTTGTTCCAATTGAATCCCCTATTCGAGTTTTAATCTCCGCTGAAGATGTCCTTCACTCATGAACAGTACCATCCCTAGGAGTAAAAATGGATGCAGTACCACGCCGATTAAATCAAGTAGCCTTTATTTCATCTCGACCAGGAGTCTTTTATGGCCAATGCTCCGAAATCTGTGGAGCAAACCATTCTTTTATACCTATTGTAGTAGAAGCAGTTCCACTAGAACACTTTGAAAACTGATCATCCCTAATACTTGAAGACGCCTCGCTAAGAAGCTAAACCGGGTACAGCGTTAGCCTTTTAAGCTAAAGATTGGTGACTCCCAACCACCCCTAGCGACATGCCCCAACTCAACCCCGCACCCTGGCTTGCCATCCTTGTCTTCTCTTGATTAGTTTTCCTAATCATTATTATTCCAAAAGTTATAGCCCATACTTACCCAAACGAACCAACACCCCAAAGTGCAGAAAAAACTAAAGGGGAACCTTGAAACTGACCATGACACTAAGCTTCTTTGACCAATTTATGAGCCCCGTATATTTAGGCATTCCTTTAATTGCCCTAGCCTTGACTTTACCTTGACTTCTTTTCCCCACACCAACAACCCGATGATTAAATAACCGGTTGTTAACACTACAAAACTGATTCATCGGACGACTCACTCGAGAACTATTTCTTCCCGTTAATCTACCCGGACATAAATGAGCCGTCCTACTAGCCTCATTGATATTATTCTTAATTTCCCTTAATATACTAGGCCTTCTGCCATATACCTTTACCCCTACAACACAACTATCCCTTAACATGGGAATGGCATTTCCCCTTTGAATAGCAACAGTAATTATTGGTATGCGAAACCAGCCAACCGAAGCGCTTGGCCACCTACTACCAGAAGGGACTCCTGGCCTACTTATTCCCGTACTAATTATTATCGAAACAATTAGCTTATTTATTCGCCCATTGGCATTAGGAGTTCGACTGACAGCCAATTTAACAGCCGGACACCTTCTTATTCAACTAATCGCTACAGCAGCTACCGTCCTCCTACCATTAATACCAACCGTAGCAATTCTAACAGCAACTATTCTTTTCCTTCTCACACTCTTAGAAGTTGCCGTAGCAATAATTCAAGCATACGTATTTGTACTACTCTTAAGCCTATACCTACAAGAAAACGTCTAATGGCCCACCAAGCACACGCATACCACATAGTTGACCCTAGCCCTTGACCATTAACAGGTGCAATTGCCGCCCTGCTAATAACATCAGGCCTTGCTATCTGATTCCACTTTAACTCCACAACATTAATAACCACCGGGTTAATCCTTCTTCTCCTTACGATATATCAATGATGACGTGATATTATTCGAGAAGGAACCTATCAAGGACATCATACTCCACCTGTCCAAAAAGGTTTGCGATATGGAATGATTCTTTTTATCACTTCTGAAGTTTTCTTCTTTCTCGGATTTTTCTGAGCCTTCTACCACGCCAGCCTTGCCCCAACCCCGGAACTAGGAGGCTGCTGACCACCCACTGGTATTACAACCCTCGACCCCTTCGAAGTACCCCTACTAAACACCGCAGTCCTTCTCGCCTCCGGTGTAACAGTCACCTGAGCTCACCATAGCATTATAGAAGGTAACCGAAAAGAGACAGTCCAATCCTTAGCACTAACAATTCTATTAGGCTTTTACTTTACCTTCCTCCAAGCCATAGAATATTACGAAGCCCCCTTCACAATCGCAGACGGTGTCTATGGGTCTACTTTCTTTGTAGCCACAGGATTCCATGGACTCCATGTAATTATTGGCTCCACATTTTTAGCTGTTTGTCTACTCCGCCAAATCCAGTACCACTTTACATCTGATCACCACTTCGGATTTGAAGCAGCCGCCTGATATTGACATTTTGTAGACGTTGTCTGACTATTCCTATACGTCTCCATCTACTGATGAGGATCATAATCTTTCTAGTATCAACTTTAGTATAAGTGACTTCCAATCACCAGGTCTTGGTTAAAATCCAAGGAAAGATAATGAGCTTAGTAACAACAATTATCGCAATTGCCGCTGTACTCTCCACTATTCTAGCTATCGTATCCTTCTGATTACCACAAATGACCCCCGATCACGAAAAGCTTTCCCCCTATGAATGCGGATTCGACCCCTTAGGATCAGCCCGTCTACCATTCTCATTACGTTTCTTCCTTGTCGCAATTCTTTTCCTATTGTTTGACCTAGAAATTGCCCTCCTACTACCCCTTCCCTGAGGAGACCAATTAACCTCCCCCCTGACTACATTCCTATGAGCCGCCGCCGTCCTAACCCTTTTAACATTAGGTCTAATTTATGAATGACTACAAGGAGGCCTAGAATGAGCCGAATGGGTGATTAGTTTAAATTAAAACACTTGATTTCGGCTCAAGAACCTGTGGTGAAAACCCACAATTACCTTATGACCCCTGTTCACTTCGCTTTTTCATCAACCTTTGTGTTAGGACTGACAGGCCTGGCATTTCACCGAACACATCTTCTTTCAGCCCTATTATGTCTAGAAGCTATGATACTTTCCCTATTTATTGCCCTATCAATTTGGACACTACAACTAGATTCAACTAACTTTTCAGCCTCCCCTATGCTCCTCCTTGCCTTCTCAGCCTGTGAAGCAAGTGCAGGGCTGGCGCTATTAGTCGCCACATCCCGAACACATGGGAGCGACCACCTACAAAGCCTTAATCTACTGCAATGCTAAAAATCCTCATCCCAACATTAATGCTTGTTCCCACAACCTGAATAGTCCCCGCAAAATGACTATGGCCTACAACCCTCGCCCACAGCCTCATTATTGCACTAGCGAGCCTTACCTGATTAGAAAACCTATCAGAGACAGGCTGAACCTCCCTTAATCAATATATAGCGACAGACCCCTTATCAACGCCTCTTCTTGTACTTACTTGCTGACTTTTACCACTAATAATTTTGGCTAGTCAAAACCACACAGCCTTAGAACCCATTAACCGCCAACGAATATATATTACACTGCTCACATCCCTACAAATCTTCTTAATCCTAGCTTTCAGTGCCACAGAGATTATTATATTTTATGTTATGTTTGAAGCTACACTAATCCCAACACTAGTGATTATTACCCGCTGGGGTAATCAAACAGAACGCCTAAACGCAGGGACCTATTTTTTATTTTATACGCTAGCAGGATCTTTGCCTTTATTAGTCGCCCTCCTCCTATTACAAAACACCACAGGAACACTCTCCCTTTTAACACTTCATTACTCCACCCCCTTACAGCTAGTCTCCTACGCAGACAAACTATGATGAGCAGGCTGCCTCCTGGCATTTCTAGTTAAAATACCACTGTATGGCGTCCACCTCTGACTTCCTAAAGCACATGTAGAGGCCCCAATTGCTGGCTCTATAGTACTTGCCGCCGTACTCCTAAAACTAGGAGGCTACGGTATAATGCGTATAATAACTATATTGGAACCACTAACTAAGGAACTCAGCTATCCATTTATCATTTTTGCCCTTTGAGGTGTAATCATAACAGGTTCCATTTGTCTCCGTCAAACGGACCTTAAATCCCTAATTGCTTACTCATCAGTAAGCCATATAGGACTAGTCGCAGCCGGCATTCTAATCCAAACACCATGGGGATTTACAGGGGCCCTTATCCTAATAATCGCACACGGCCTCACCTCGTCTGCTCTATTTTGTTTGGCAAATACAAATTACGAACGAACACATAGCCGAACGATAGTATTAGCCCGAGGCCTGCAAATAGTATTACCTTTAATAACCACGTGATGATTTATTGCTAGTCTTGCCAACCTAGCACTACCCCCTCTTCCAAACCTCATGGGTGAGCTTATAATTATTACTTCCTTATTCAACTGATCGTACTGAACTCTTCTATTGACCGGAGCAGGTACCCTAATTACCGCAGGTTATTCCCTTTATATATTCTTGATAACACAACGAGGGCCACTTCCTCCACATATTATTGCACTCGACCCTTCACACTCCCGAGAACATCTTTTAATAGCCCTTCACCTACTACCCTTAGCCCTACTGATCCTTAAACCCGAGTTAATTTGAGGCTGAACTGCCTGTAGATATAGTTTAAAGAAAACATTTGATTGTGGCTCCAAAGACAGGGGTTAAAGTCCCCTTATTTACCGAGAGAGACTCGCCAGTAACGAAAACTGCTAATTTTCGCCCCCTTGGTTGAACCCCAGGGCTCACTCGCCTTGCTTCTAAAGGATAACAGCTCATCCGCTGGTCTTAGGAACCAGAAACTCTTGGTGCAAATCCAAGTAGCAGCTATGCACCCCACTTTCTTTATAATAACAACGAGCTTAATTATTATTTTTTCATTACTAGCATACCCTGTCTTAACAACCCTTTCCCCCCAACCCCAAACCCCTGACTGGGCACTAACGAAAGTCAAAACCGCAGTGAAGTTGGCCTTTTTTGTTAGCCTGCTACCCCTATTCTTATTTATAAATGAAGGGGCAGAGACAATTATCACCAACTGAAACTGAATAAACACCCACACCTTTGACATTAATATTAGCCTAAAATTCGACCACTATTCTATTATCTTTACCCCTATTGCCCTATATGTAACCTGATCCATCCTAGAATTCGCATCCTGATACATACACGCAGACCCCTTTATAAACCGATTCTTCAAATACCTCTTAGTTTTCCTCATTGCTATAATTATTCTAGTAACTGCAAACAATATATTTCAACTCTTTATTGGCTGAGAAGGTGTTGGAATTATATCTTTTCTTCTCATCGGTTGATGGTACGGCCGGGCGGATGCAAACACAGCTGCCCTACAGGCAGTGATTTATAACCGAGTCGGAGATATTGGACTAATCCTAGCCATAGCATGAATAGCAACCAACCTAAATTCCTGAGAAATACAACAAATATTTGTAACCGCTAAAGACTTCGACATAACCCTTCCCCTTCTGGGCCTAATCATTGCCGCTACAGGTAAATCAGCCCAATTTGGCCTCCACCCATGGCTTCCCTCTGCCATGGAAGGCCCCACACCGGTCTCTGCCCTACTGCATTCTAGTACAATAGTTGTTGCGGGGATTTTTCTTCTTGTCCGAATAAGCCCTCTGCTAGAAAACAACCAAACAGCGCTAACCCTATGCCTCTGTCTAGGAGCCTTAACCACACTATTTACCGCTACTTGTGCCCTCACCCAGAATGACATCAAAAAGATTGTTGCATTTTCTACATCTAGCCAGCTAGGACTAATAATGGTAACAATTGGACTAAATCAGCCCCAACTCGCCTTCCTTCACATCTGTACACATGCCTTCTTCAAAGCAATACTTTTCCTCTGCTCTGGCTCTATCATCCACAGTCTAAATGATGAACAAGATATCCGTAAAATGGGAGGCATACATCACCTAACCCCTTTCACGTCATCGTGCCTTACCATTGGAAGCCTGGCCCTAACAGGCACTCCTTTCTTGGCTGGCTTCTTCTCAAAGGACGCTATTATTGAAGCACTAAACACATCCCACCTCAACGCCTGAGCCCTCACACTTACCCTCCTCGCAACCTCCTTCACAGCCATTTACAGTCTCCGAGTGGTCTTCTTTGTTTCTATGGGTCACCCTCGATTTAACGCTCTATCCCCTATTAATGAAAATAACCCAGCAGTGATTAACCCCATTAAACGACTAGCATGGGGCAGCATTGTCGCCGGCCTCCTAATTACCTCTAATATTATCCCACTGAAGACGCCAGTAATGTCTATGCCACCTCTCCTAAAGTTAGCTGCCCTTGTAGTAACAATTCTAGGCCTAGTTATTGCCTTAGAATTAGCATCCCTAACTAGCAAACAATTTAAGCCTACCCCCATGCTTACCCCCCATCACTTTTCCAACATACTGGGATTTTTCCCACAGATTATTCACCGCTTTACACCAAAACTAAATCTAGTTTTAGGCCAAGCCATTGCCAGCCAAATAGTTGACCAAACTTGGTTAGAAAAAGTTGGCCCCAAAGCCCTGGTTTCGTCGAACATCCCCTTAATTACAACAACAAGCAATACCCAACAAGGCATGATCAAAACTTACCTTTCCCTATTCCTACTTACCCTTGCTCTCGCTACCCTCCTAATTATTTACTAAACTGCCCGAACCGTTCCCCGGTCCATCCCACGCGTTAACTCAAGCACCACGAACAAAGTAAGAAGCAGCACTCATGCGCTGATTACCAATATACCTCCCCCCAACGAATATATTAATGCAACTCCCCCCACATCCCCTCGGAAGACAGAAAATTCCTCCATATCGTCCGCAGGCACCCAGGAAGACTCATATCATCCTCCTCAAAAGAGACCGCATGCTAATATTACCCCTACCGCATAAATAACTATGTACAGTACAACAGCCGGACTCCCTCAGCTCTCAGGGTAGGGCTCAGCTGCTAAAGCAGCGGAGTAAGCAAACACAACTAACATTCCCCCCAAATAAATCAAAAATAATACTAAAGACAGGAAAGAGCCACCATGACCAATTAAAACCCCACATCCCATGCCCGATACAACCACCAGGCCGAGAGCAGCAAAATATGGAGACGGATTAGAGGCAACCGCAACTAAACCCAAAACTAAACCAAACAATAACAGACACATCATATAAGTCATAATTCCTGCCAGGACTTTAACCAGGACTAACGGCTTGAAAAACCACCGTTGTTATTCAACTACAAGAACCCTAATGGCAAGCCTTCGAAAAACCCACCCCCTACTAAAAATCGTCAACCACGCAGTAATCGACCTCCCCTCTCCCTCCAATATCTCCGTAATATGAAACTTCGGCTCACTACTTGGACTTTGCTTAATTACCCAAATCCTTACAGGACTGTTTCTTGCTATACACTATACCCCCGATGTTGAATCAGCTTTTGCCTCTGTGGCTCACATCTGTCGAGACGTTAACTTCGGTTGACTCATCCGAAATTTACATGCAAACGGCGCATCCTTTTTCTTCATTTGCATCTACATGCATATCGGACGGGGCCTTTACTACGGCTCTTACCTTTATAAAGAAACATGGAACGTAGGCGTTGTCTTGCTTCTCCTTGTTATAATGACTGCCTTCGTTGGGTACGTCCTCCCCTGAGGACAAATATCATTTTGAGGTGCCACCGTTATTACAAACCTCTTGTCTGCCGTACCCTACGTAGGTACTATGCTTGTAGAATGAATTTGAGGTGGATTCTCAGTTGACAATGCCACCCTCACCCGATTCTTTGCCTTCCACTTCCTATTTCCTTTCGTCATCGCAGCCTTCTCAGTACTTCACCTGTTATTCCTACACGAAACCGGATCAAATAACCCAATTGGTTTAAACTCAAACGCGGATAAAATTTCATTCCACCCTTACTTCTCCTACAAAGACCTTTTAGGCTTTGCAGTATTACTAATTGCTCTAGCCTCTTTGGCCCTATTTTCCCCAAACCTGTTAGGAGACCCAGACAACTTCACGCCCGCCAACCCAATGGTTACCCCTCCACATATCAAACCTGAATGATACTTCCTATTTGCCTACGCCATTCTGCGCTCAATCCCTAATAAACTAGGAGGGGTTCTAGCCCTTTTAGCTTCAATCCTTGTTCTTATAGTAGTCCCTTTCCTACACACATCGAAACAGCGAGCACTAACATTTCGACCAGTTTCACAATTCTTATTCTGAACACTTATCGCAGACGTAGTAATTCTTACATGAATTGGAGGAATGCCAGCGGAACAACCCTTTATTATTATCGGCCAAGTAGCATCTGTTCTCTACTTCTCTCTATTCCTAGTCTTTTTTCCAACTGCTGCATGGGTAGAAAACAAAATCCTTGGATGAGCCTGCATTAGTAGCTCAGTGTCAGAGCGCCGGTCTTGTAAACCGGACGCCGGAGGTTAAAATCCTCCCTTTTGCTCAAAGAAAGGAGATTCTAACTCCTACCCCTAACTCCCAAAGCTAGGATTCTAAATTAAACTATTCTTTGCGCATTCATATATGTACGATTAGTACATGTATGTATTAACACCATATATATATGTTAACCATAATTAATAATGATTGAGGACATATATGTATTATAACCATATATAGTATTTAAGCATTCATATGTCAACAAAACATTAAGGTATACACAAACCATAACATTATAAACTTGACAATAAACTTACGATAATAATAAGCGAAATTTAAGACCTAACACAAAACTCATAAGTTAAGTTATACCAGGACCCAACATCCCGTCAACTTTAAGAATCTTAATGTAGTAAGAGCCCACCATCCAGCTCATTTCTTAATGCACACGGTTATTGAAGGTGAGGGACAACTATTGTGGGGGTTTCACTTAGTGAATTATTCCTGGCATTTGGTTCCTACTTCAGGGCCATGAATTGATATTATTCCTCACACTTTCATCGACGCTTACATAAGTTAATGGTGGCGACCATACGACTCGTTACCCAACATGCCGGGCGTTCTTTCCATCGGGCAAGGGGTTTCTTTTTTTTGTCTTCCTTTCACTTGGCATTTCAGAGTGCACACGGTAATATTGTTTTAAGGGTGAGCATTTTCTCGCCTGCAGAGGAAATAGTATTCGTGGTGAAAAGACTTTATTCAATTAACCACATTCTTGGATATCAAGAGCATAATTGAAATATTACTCGTAGATTATCTAAGACACCCCCTCTCGGCTTTCGCGCGTTAAACCCCCCTACCCCCCTAAACTCCTGAGATAACTAACATTCCTGTAAACCCCCCGTAAACAGGAAAATCTCAAGTGGGGTATTTTATGGCCCAAAGTGTGTTTATTTACATTATTATAAATATTGCGCAATGCTAGCGTAGCTTAACTAAAGCATAACACTGAAGATGTTAAGATGGGCCCTAGAAAGCCCC